AAAAAAATTGTAGGTCTCTTTTTTTGATTTTGGACAAACAATATTTCTTTTTTTTTCCTTCGTTCTTTGCATTGAAAAATCGAATAAAAAAATGATATGATTCAACCCCAGACCCATTTGAATGTAGCGGACAACAGCGGGGCCCGAGAATTGATGTGTATTCGAATCATAGGAACTAGTAATCGTCGATACGCTCATATTGGTGACGTTATTGTTGCTGTGATCAAAGAAGCAGTACCAAATATGCCTCTAGAAAGATCAGAAGTAATCAGAGCTGTAATTGTACGTACCTGTAAAGAACTCAAACGTGATAACGGTATGATAATACGATATGATGACAATGCTGCAGTTATTATTGATCAAGAAGGAAACCCAAAAGGGACTCGAATTTTTGGTGCGATCGTCCGGGAATTGAGACAGTTAAATTTTACTAAAATAGTTTCCTTAGCCCCTGAGGTATTATAAGATGCGACCATGATATAGTTATAGTAAGTGAATGAAATAGATTAATTAGTAGATTGTGTTTCACGCATATACCTTTAATTTAATATTTAATAGAATTCATAAATAAAAAAAGAAAAAAGAGCATGTTGATTATATCAAAATTAGGAGGCACCAATAATTTTAGTTTATCATGGGCAGGGACACTATTGCTGACATAATAACCTCTATACGAAATGCCGACATGGATAGAAAAGTAACGGTTCGAATAGCATCTACTAATATCACCGAAAACATTGTTAAAATACTTTTACGGGAAGGTTTTATCGAAAACGTGAGGAAACATCAGGAAAGCAACAAATATTTTTTGGTTTTAACCCTGCGACATAGAAGGAATAGGAAAGGAGCATATAGAACTATTTTAAATTTAAAACGGATCAGTCGACCTGGTCTACGAATCTATTCTAACTATCAACGAATTCCTAGAATTTTAGGTGGTATGGGGATTGTAATTCTTTCCACTTCTAGAGGTATAATGACAGACCGCGAGGCTCGCCTAGAAAGAATTGGTGGAGAAATTTTGTGTTATATATGGTAATCCTTCTGATATTCGAATTGGATTCGGAACTTCCTATTTGTGAAAAAAAAAAGAGAAAGGGCGGGTTGTCTAATATCACTACTCCTCCATTAATTAATACTTTAAGGGGGTTTTACCTGGAATGAAAGAACAAAAATGGATTCATGAAGGTTTAATTACTGAATCACTTCCCAACGGTATGTTCCGGGTGTGTTTAGATAATGAAGATATGATTCTAGGTTATGTTTCAGGAAGAATCCGCCGTAGTTTTATACGGATACTACCAGGAGATAGAGTCAAAATTGAAGTAAGTCGTTATGATTCAACCAAAGGGCGTATAATTTATAGAATCCGAAACAAGGATTCGAATAATTAGGGAGTTTTTTCAACTTCAACATTCCCTTTTTCATGGAGATACAATTCGAAGTTCAAAATTTCAAGAAACTTATTTTCTTCCAAGAAGTAGATTCTTAATTAAGTTAAGGTAAGGAATAACAAATATGAAAATAAGGGCTTCTGTTCGTAAAATTTGCGAAAAATGTCGACTGATCCGTAGGCGGGGACGAATTATAGTAATTTGTCCCAACCCGAGACATAAACAGAGACAAGGTTAATTTTTCTAAAAGAGATTCTCTAAAGAACTCGATGTACAAATAAAAAAAAATCATGTTTTGACATGAAATGGATATATCCATATATCTCTTACTCATATTTATGAGATGATAAAATATGGCAAAACCTATAACAAGAATTGGTTCACGTAGGAATGGACGTATTGGTTCACGTAAGAGTGCGCGTAGAATACCAAAGGGAGTTATTCATGTTCAAGCAAGTTTTAACAATACCATTGTGACCGTTACAGATGTACGGGGTCGGGTGGTTTCTTGGTCCTCGGCCGGTACTTGTGGATTCAGGGGTACAAGAAGAGGGACGCCATTTGCTGCTCAAACCGCAGCAGGAAATGCTATTCGTACAGTAGTGGATCAAGGTATGCAACGAGCAGAAGTCATGATAAAGGGTCCTGGTCTCGGAAGAGATGCAGCATTACGAGCTATTCGTAGAAGTGGTATACTATTAAGTTTCGTACGGGATGTAACCCCTATGCCACATAACGGCTGTAGACCTCCTAAGAAAAGACGTGTATAGGAATAAACTGTGTAGAAATAAACATTGAAGAGATTTCAAGAGAAATAAATGATTCAATGATCTGATCAAGTAATATTACTATGGTTCGAGAGAAAGTAACAGTATCTACTCGGACACTCCAGTGGAAGTGTGTTGAATCAAGAGTAGACAATAAACGTCTTTGTTATGGACGCTTTATTCTGTCTCCACTTATTAAAGGTCAAGCCGACACAATAGGCATTGCGATGCGAAGAGCTTTGCTTGGAGAAATAGAAGGAACATGTATCACACGTGCAAAATCTGAGAAAATACCCCATGAATATTCTACCATAGTAGGTATTCAAGAATCAGTACATG